GTTTCAATTGATCCTTTCCGGAGAATTAGATGCTCTTCCTGAGCAGGCCTTTTATTTAGTAGGTAATATCGATGAAGCTACCGCGAAGGCTATCAACTTAGAAATGGAGAGCAATTTGAAGAAATGACTTTAAATCTTTGTGTACTGACCCCTAATCGAATTGTTTGGGATTCAGAAGTGAAAGAAATCATTTTATCTACAAATAGTGGTCAAATTGGCGTATTACCGAATCATGCTCCTATTGCTACAGCTGTAGATATAGGGATTTTGAGAATACGCCTTAAGGACCAATGGTTAACGATGGCTCTGATGGGCGGTTTTGCTAGAATAGGCAATAATGAGATCACTGTTTTAGTAAATGATGCGGAAAAGGGTAGTGATATTGATCCACAAGAAGCTCAGGAAACTCTTGAAATAGCAGAAGCTAGTTTGAGAAAAGCTGAAGGAAAGAGACAAATAATTGAGGCAAATCTAGCTCTCCGACGAGCTAGGACAAGAGTCGAGGCTGTCAGTGCAATTTCATAACTAGTTGGTTCGTTCAAATAATCAAAAGAGTTTCTGTTTCTAAACCCTATTTTGATTGCATTCACTCGACAGAATCCAATTTTGATATAACGCAATTCAAAAATGAAATAAATAAAAATACAAAATCTATAAAAAGAGAAAAGGGTGGGGCAAAAAACTTATTAGATACCGGAGTCAATGGTATCTAATAAGTTCTACCTACTATTGGATTTGAACCAATGACTCCCGCCGTATGAAAGCAATACTCTAACCACTGAGTTAAGTAGGTCATTTATCATCCTAAAAAGAACCAAATGGAACCCATCCCGTCGATGGATTATAAATATCATATTCCTTATAAGCAATAATAATCGAACCAATACCACTCAAAAATTCAAAAATTTAGGATGTTGGATCATAGAATATTCATCTTGACAACAAATTATATACATGATAAAATATGCATCACAAGCACTAAGGGCTATAGCTCAGTTGGTAGAGCACCTCGTTTACACGCGCGCCAATGTTTTTTCAGGGGAATCCACCATACAATCCAAAAAATGGATCTTATTGAGAAATCTACGTCTTACTCTATAATAACTTTAAGAGAACAATAGCCTGACGAGAGGTTCGGTCCTATTTGAGTGCCCTTTTAGGTACCAAACAGGCCCCATCTTGAGATATTGATAAGGTGAATACCCGTATATTCAATGCCAGGCATAATGAGTATAAGGCCCTCAAAAAATCTCTTTTCGTCCTATGAACTTGAAGGTGTATGAAGTTTCATATTGGATTTTTTAAGCCGAACGATAGAGACTTCATTTAACTTCAAATTCGAGGCCAAAGGCAGACCTACGTCAAAATAACTTCACCTTTGAAACACTTTGGGAGTGCTCCTGAATTAGAATCCCAAATAATGAATCAGAGCACATGGAGCCATCTCCTTATCTTATTTTTCTGTCAAGAAAAAATATGGCGGATTGGCTGATATTTCTATCAGTTAATGAAAGAGCCCAATGCAAAAAAAATGCATGTTGGGTCTTTGAAACAGTTCATATCATTTTGATAATAATAAGTTTGGTCTGTTTTACCGAGAAGGTCTACGGTTCGAGTCCGTATAGCCCTATAAAAAAATGAATAAAATTCATATTTTCATTTGAAATAAAAAATTGTATAATTTTGATTTCTTCATTCTTGTTTGTTGCTTGTAACTGACCGGTTATTTCATTGAAACAAAATTTGTCCTAAAAACTCACTCACGAGAATCGTTTAAAGCAGAACAGAAAAGCCAAAAAACGGATTTCAAGGGATCGAATCCATTTTTTTCCAAACAAACCAAACCTTAGTCATTAATCATCGGAGGGAAATTCCATATGAATATGAATTTTCCTGCCCACAATCAAGGGGTTAAGCCAGTGATACTCCTTTTCTTTGGTATACCTTACCAATACCCGGCGAAGAACACCAAAACAAAAAGGGGGGGTGGTCTTCTTTTTCTGTATTCAATCAAGAGACAACCCCACCCAGATCTAATAAACGGAATATACCAACACTAAGATTAAGATATTCGAAATCCTGAGATGGAAATACCTACCCATTCTCGTACATTTGAATACTTGTTCTATTCTAAATTACTAAGAAAAAAACCCCCCGACTCTATTCCTAAAAAATGAAAAAATCAAAATATCGAACTCACATTTTGATAAAGAAAATTCAAATAATCAAAAGAATAATAAATTTGAAATTCTTAAACACAAAATAATAATTCTATTTGCTTTCTTTAGGAAGAATCCTGGGCGAAAACAAGAAAATTTGTCTAAGTGTAACATCTAGAGTTATACTAACTAAAGCAATTAAAGAAAATTGAACTAAAAAAATGAAGTAGACTGGAAATAGGATCCCGATCAAGTCAGTCGATAAATCTTCAAATGAGATATGCCCTGGAATAATCAAAGGAAACTAGACAGTTTGGTCAAAATGAATTCTTGTTTTGACT